CGAAACATACCATTGGAAAGTGATTCAGTAATTAAACCTTCATGAATCCATTTTTGTTCTTTCATTCCAGGTAACCCCTTTTATTATCAACTCATGGAGTAGGAGTGATATTAGACAACCCTTCCTCTTTTTTCAAAAAAAAAATAGGAAGTTTTCCTACGGATGCAATTCGTAGATCATAAAGATCACCATATATATAACAAAATTTCTCCCCCGATTCCTTCTAGTCGAGCCTCTCGGTCTGTCATTATACCTCGAGAAGTCGAAAGAATTACAATACCCATTCCTCCTAAAATCCTAGGAATTCGTTGATGGTTGGAATAGATTCGTAGGCCGGGTCGGCTGATACGTTTTAAAACAGTTCTATATGGCCCTTTTCTATTCCTTCTATGTCGCAGAGTTGAAACCAAGAAATATTTCTTGCTTACTCGATGTTTTCTCACATTTTCGATAAAGCCTTCGCGTAGAAGTATTTTAACAATGTTTTCAGTGATATTTGTAGATGCTATTCGAACCGTTCCTTTTTTATCCATGTCAGCATTTCGTATAGAAGTTATTATTTCGGCAATAGTGTCCCTACCCATGATGAACTATAATTATTGGTGCCTCCGGGTTTTTATATAATCAGCATGCTCTACTCTTTTTTTTTCATGAATTATTAAAGGTATATGCGTGAGAAACAATCTACTAATGCATTCTACTAATTAATGGAATCTAATTCAGTTCAGATATCTTACTATGAACCTCCCTTTTTTTATGTTTTATTATGTTTTCATCTATTAGTATTTATTTAGAATCTATTTATAATACCTCAGGAGCTAATGAGACTATTTTAGTAAAATTCAACTGTCTCAATTCCCGAGCGATCGCACCAAAAACTCGAGTTCCTTTGGGATTTCCTTCTTGATCAATGACAACTGCTGCATTGTCATCATATTGTATTATCATACCATTGTCACGTTTGAGTTCTTTACATGTACGTACAATTACAGCTCTGATCACTTCTGATCTTTGTAGAGGCATATTGGGAACTGCTTCTTTGATTACAGCAACAATAACGTCACCAATATGAGCATATCGGCGATTACTAGCTCCTATGATTCGAATACACATTAATTCTCTAGCCCCGCTGTTGTCCGCTACATTTAAATAGGTCTGAGGTTGAATCATATCATTCTTATTATTTTTCTCTTTTTTCTTTCAATGCTAACTAACTAAAGGGCGAAGAAAAAAAGAAGAAAGATTGTTTGTCCAGAAATAAAAAAACTGCGGTTTTTTCATCACAAGGCCCCTTTCCTTTCGTTCCATATCCCTATCCCGCAATAACGAATTGAGTTCGTATAGGCATTTTGGACGCAGCTATAGAAATAGCTTCTCTGGCTACAATTTCTGATACTCCACCCATTTCATAAAGTATTCGACCCGGTTTAACGACGGATACCCAATATTCGGGAGATCCTTTCCCCGAACCCATACGTGTTTCGGTAGGCCTTACTGTAACAGGTTTGTCTGGAAATATACGTACCCATATTTTTCCACCACGACGCGCATATCGTGCCATGGCTCGTCGCCCCGCTTCTATTTGTCTAGATGTGATCCAAGCGGGTTCAAGTGCCTGAAGGGCGTATCCGCCGAAACAAATTCGATTGCCTCGATAAGATATTCCCTTCATTCTTCCTCTATGTTGTTTACGAAATCTGGTTCTTTTGGGGTTATAGTTGATGGTTGTTTCTCAATGCCATCTCTACTGCAGAACTGGACATGAGAGTTTCTTCTCATCCAGCTCCTCGCGAATGAAACGATTAAATAATATTGTATATATTTTGAATTGAATGAATAATGAATCATGGAATTTTTTGAGATATAATCTGTCACGTACACGTAGGAATAAAATAAAATGATAAATTCCATTTTATAATTAATGAATCTTCATTTATTTTTACCTTTATTTTATTTATTTTTATTGAATTGCCCAAAACTTAGCAATCCAGTAAGGCTTTCGCGGGCGAATATTTGCTCTTTCAACATCCCTTTCATTCGTAGGGGCGTTCCATGACCTATCAGAATAAATGAATTGGTTCTTGGCTCGTTCCGCCATCCCACCCAATGAATCATTAGGATTCGTTTTCAAGGGAATCTTCCTCAGTCACAGGTTCTGTCGTTCCCATCGCTTCTCGATTAATGACTAGGCCCGAACTCTGCAATGGAGCTCCTAATAAAATTTGTTCCTGAATCAATCTTCTCAGTCTTTATTGACTCGGCGCTCTTTATTCTTTTTTATTTTTCGTATAAATTGTATTCATATTCATCGAATCTAATTATTAATTATGGACGAATACATTAATGCTTTATTACATTGCCTTTTATAAGATAGTTCATAGACCATACATATTGGAATCATATATCATTGCTATTCTTTTTCTTTCTTTCTCTCACCCCTCCATTTATCCATATCCCTTTGTTTTTGCTTCACAACCTTATAGATTGATTTTTCTTTTATGTAAAAAAAAATGCTTCAGTTGCTACAACAATATGATCAATACATCATATAGCGACTGGTTCCTTGGATCCAGATAATACGAAGCAATGAGCTGGTTATTAGTTATATAGTTATTAGTTCATACTAGGGGATGGCCCTTTGTTTTTTAATCCTAACCTAACTCTAAATAAAAAACCAACGAGTCACACACTAAGCATAGCAATTATATGGAGATGGAGTCAATCGAATTGTTATTCAACCCTATAGAATTAAGAATTCGAAAAAATTCTCATTTTTTTGATTGAACGGAAAAAAATGAACGAGTTTGTGATTTTTTATTCAATTGCCGGATGGATGGAACAGAAAGACAACGAAAGGCCCATTATTCCTCGTCTGCAAATATCCAAATTTTGATTCCTAATGCCCCATAGATAGTTCGAACTGTATAGGAACAATAATCAATTTTGGCTCGAATGGTTTGTAGGGGAACCCTACCTTCTCTGATCCATTCGACACGTGCTATTTCCTTTCCGTCGATACGCCCTGCAATTTGTACTTGAATTCCCTTTGTATCTGCTTTTTCAGTTAATTCAATAGCTTTTTTCATTGCCTTTCGAAACGAAACTCTATTCTTTAATTGTTCGGCTATAAATTCTGCAAGAATATTAGGTTGTCCATACGGTTTTTCAACTCTTGTGATAGCAATGTTAAGTTTTTGGTTCACAGAATTAAATTCTTTTTGTGCATTGCTCTGTAATTCTTCAATTCCTCGCGGGCTGCCCTCTATGAACAATTTTGGGAATCCCATATATATTATGACCTGGATCAGATCGATTCTTTTTTTAATCTTTATGCGTGCAATTCCCTCGGCACCCGAGGATATTTTCCTATTTTTTTGTACATAATTCTTGATACAATCCTGTATTTTTTGATCTTCCTGGAGACCCTCGGAATAACTTTTTGGTTGTGCAAACCAAACAGAATGATGACTTTGGGTTGTACCAAGTCGGAAACCGAGTGGATTTATTTTTTGTCCCATAGCACCTCGCTATCTCTATAAGGCCATATCATTTCTCTATTAGCCCACGTCATTCTGTTACGATATAGCATATGATCCATCATATATAGATACCTCTCTCTGACATCTTTATACTTATCTTTATATACCCATCCATATTTTCTTAACCATATGAAATAGTTTTTCTCTTTAGATGTATCTTTCAATACAATAGTTATATGACAGGTGGGTCTTTTTATCGGATAACTACGTCCTCGGGCTCGGGGTTTTAACTTTTTCATGCTAGTACCTTCATTAACTTCGGCTTGACTAATGATTAAAGCCGTTTCGTTGAATCCCATATTGTGACTAGCATTTGCTGCTGCAGAATAAACTAATTTTAAAATGGGATAACACGCTCGATAAGGCATGAGTTCTAGTATCATAAGTGTTTCCTCGTAGGGACGCCCACGAATCTGATCAATTACTCTTCGCGCTTTATGAGCAGACATACGTATATGTTGACCTAAAGCGTATACTTCTACATCTGGGTCACTCTTTATCATAAGGTTCACCTCCCACCAATAAACGATGAGCACCCATATCCACTTTATTAATTAATATATTAACGACGAGATTTATTATCGTTTCTCGCATGCCCCCGGAAATTCAGAGTAGGTGCAAATTCTCCCAA